ATGAAAGGAATTGATAAAACAGTACTAAAAACAGAATTTTGTCACTTAGACCTATTAAGGTTTATAGGGTTTTGTATAGACAAAAAAAATAAAAAGATTCAGTATTTGGGAGATAAAGACACAAAAATCAGAAACAACATAGAATCCCTTTTTTGAGCACTTAACCGATGAATTTCGGTGTTCAAAAAATGATTCGCAGAGAAGAGAGATATTTGTACTTTACTGATTTTTGAGTAGAATACCATTTGAAGTGTATAAAGTGTATAAGAAGGGTTGCATTTATTAAACACGTACGCGGATGGCTATAATATCCGACTTCTCTTTTATTTGAGTACCTTCTATTCGGGCAGCCCCGGTCATCCTTTATCAAACGAAAATCTATATTCAATGCAAAAATGAAGTAGAATTATTTTCTGATAATTTCCTATCGACAACATATCTAACTAATAGATATCTGTAATTTATGTTCTGGGGTTTACATAGACTCATATATTTTGTTATAATTGAAATTGAGAAGGATTTTTTGATAAAAAAAAAATAAATACTGATTAGTTTTATCTCAATTTGTATTTTCTTATGTATGTCATTAGGAAAACACAATTTTGAGATTCAAATCTCCAGAAGCGTTCATAAATTCGAAGTAAGCATAAGCAGTCAATAGTTAATGGTTCCAATTTGTCGGCGGAAAATCCACATGTGATTTCTCAATAGAAAAGCGAGAGAATTTTTTTAGCATTGTGGATTTTGAGATACTCTAGAATGAATCTAAGGAATGGATCAAATCCAAAACAAAAAAAAATGAAAAATTTCAAGTGCAATAAAAATTTAGTAATCCGAGAAGATTTTTGTATCATTTTGGCGGCATGGCCGAGTGGTAAGGCGGGGGACTGCAAATCCTTTTTCCCCAGTTCAAATCCGGGTGTCGCCTGATCAAACAAAAAACCCGAAATCTCTTCTTTTCTTCTTTTCTTCTGTTCTGCTGATATAACTCGGAGAATAATTCTCCGGTAGAAACAGAGGAAAGACTGTTGATATTTTGTTTGATTCTAAACATTTGGTCTGAGGTTTTTCGAAAATAAAAGATTGTGAATCCTCGTTCGCATCTAATATTCAAGGAAATATTATAATCTATTCTATATATAGTAGGGAGCTTTTAAGACTTTATGATTCCCTTCTATTACTATACTAAGGGACTGTCTAATGACTGGAGCTTGGATTAGATTGTAGGGCCTGCTAAGAAATATGATTCTATTTATAATTTTGGAAAGGGTTGGAAGTTGCGTTATATATGACGGACTCGCGAGATGAACGCTGGGGTATCCAATCAATATTAGATTCGATGGATAATCTTTTTTTTATAGAAAAAAGAAAGAATTTTTTTTCGATAACCCCTAGCCAAGCACCCTACCCCTCAGAGATAATCGGGAAAGAGGGTATGGATTAGGGGAAATAGAGGTCTGTACTAGATAGTGATTTATCTTTTTTAGTGATTTCTCCCTTTCCGTTTTTACTTACGAGGGTCAACAAAAAAAAAGGCCTTATTATTCACATGTTCCCATTCCCTTTGGATATTTTGCTTGTGTTTAATCTTTCCCGATTCGAAATCAGAATCAGATTGGTTTAGCAATAGTGTTCAGACAAAATCCCCTTTTTTTGACTCTGCACCATTGATTCCACTATATATTAGTGAGGAATAATTCCTTTGTATTTATAGAGATAGGAGACATAATTTATATGGATATAGTAAGTCTCGCTTGGGCTGCTTTAATGGTAATCTTTACATTTTCCCTTTCACTCGTAGTGTGGGGAAGAAGTGGGCTCTAGAAGTACTACTAAATTGAGTTGAGGAATCAAACCGTATCACTTGTTTTATAGATCGTTCTGCAACGCGTTTTGAACTATTTAAAATTAATAAAATATCTGAATTTCGAATTTCATTGGAGTCAAATGGAGTAATCTATGATATGAATCATACTCTTTCAATCAAAGAGATATTTGAGCGATTCCCCTGTTTGTATTTCGAAAAGAAAGGGATTCAGATGATTAGAAATTTATTCTAACCTAAGATTCTTCCGAAATTTTCTATTTCAATCAATGGAATGGGCTCTTACCATCTTTATAGATGGATACTGAGGAAGACCGGACCCCTTTTTTTGTTTGATTGCTTTTCCTTTTTACTGTTCAAAGAACAAATGGTTTTGTTAAGTGTATACGAGCTTTCTATGAGAAATGATATGATATATAGTAGTTATCTAACGAGAGACTATGCAATAAAATAATAAGATCTTGCTTCGGACGAATCACATATTGGGCATTTAGCGCTTGGTTTCTAATCTTATAAAGGCGATTTATGCTTTATCGACTTTTTTCATATCATGGTTTGGGCATTAAAAATAAGTGAGGTTTCCTCTTCTTTATTAGGAAAAGGAATTAGAATCCTAAGATAATTCTTATCTTAGATTGATAGGAACAAATAGATGTAGCAAATAAATAGAATTGG